CACAATGGATCGAACAACTGGAAATGATAACAGAATGCATAGGTCATTAGAAGGAGTTCAAATAAGCGGAGAAATATAGTATACCACCTTACTTCTTTCGTCTATGAGGAATAAATAAAATTGAAGAACCCGCGGATATGTGCAAAACTTTCATTCTTGTTAGCCGGAAAATGGCTCGTGGTAAAGACAAGATATACTTTGACCAGACGTGCTCGGAATCTTTTTGTCGATTCGGGGGAAGTTCTCGTACCTTCACCTCTACAATTCGGTAAAGCGGCTTCGCCTCCTCGCTTTTGTTCAATTATAAATAAATAACCACTTTAATGGAGATTTATAGCATCATTCAAGTAAATACAGATTAAGATCGTAAAAACATAAGCTTGTAATATAGCTACACCTAATTCCAGACCGGTTAATGCAAGAACTATAAATAAAGGACCAAGATCCCCTATAAAAAACAAAATATCATTCATACATAGCATAGTCCAAGCGAACCCACTTAAAATCTTTACTAAACTATGACCGGCCATCATATTAGCAAATAAACGTATTCCTAAGCTTAATGCGCGAAAACAATAAGAAATTAGCTCAAGGAGTACTAAAAAAGGTGCTAACGGCAGTGGGACTCCTGCGGGTAATAAGAAGCTTAAAAAATGAAGCCCATTTCTTTGAAATCCTACTATAGTAATGCCAATAAAAATGGAAAATGAGAGACCTAAAGTAATGAGAAAATGACTTGTAACTGTGAAGCTATAAGGTATCATACCCTGAAGATTACAAAATAACAAAAAAGTAAAAGTGACCAAGATGCAAGGGAAAAACTTTTGTTTAACATTTCCGGAAAGACCCCCTATTTGTTCGTTTACCAGGTTAAGCACGAAATCATAAATAAGCTCTACCAAGGATTGCCAAGCATTTGGTACTAAGTTTCCTCCTCCTTTTTTTGTAACAAAATGAATCAGAAGTAGGACCAAACTGAGAGTTAGCAGCATAAACAAAGATGAATTTGTGAATGAGAAATACAAGTTTCCTATCTTCATAGGAATCAATGGGAGAATGGAAAATTGCTCAAGTGGGCTGTTGGGCGTAATCGTAAGAAACACTTTTCATTTCATCCCTGTAGTTCCGCTTCTTGCTCTAAAAATTAGGAAAGACTTGTCGGAAATCGCCAGTTGGCTTGGTCCGACCAAGAAAGGCATGGGACTCTTTGGGCATTGCTTGGGTCGAGTGAAGTAAAGACTGGCTACCTATAATATAAAGATCCCTCACTGCACACTTTAGATATAATGAAAACCTTTAGTTTAGGAGTCATTCAGGCTAGATCTAAAAAAAGAACATAGCCTTCGTATGATCCCTTTCTAGTACCCTATCTTGAGCAGGAAAGTGTTCAGTAGGAAAAGACTGGAAGAAATGGGATTCGAACCCATGCATGATGCAATCTTCTTGTATGTCGATTTAGCAAACCAATGCCTTAAGCCCTTGTGCTATCCCCCCATGATCAGATCAGATAGCCCTTTGGGCAACCAACCCATTTCGCTCTATCATTTCTTCTTTCTTTCCTAGCCTACTCAAAAACTATTTAGGAAGGGCTACCGTTATATACGCAATTAATAAAGGATGCCGAATCATCCACCGAATCCTATGTTTCATCCTAGTTTATTTGATGTGTATACCTGTTTTTCAGTTGGCCTCATGTATATCTAGGCCAATGTGTCTTATTGGGCTTAGTATGTGCTTAGTTTCGGTTAATCCTTAGGCTCTTTTTGATTACGTAGAAACTTGGATTATTTTTAGCCTTTGTAATCGTAATCTAATTTCAATAATTTTTTCCATAGGTTAGTTTCTTTATTTTAGAGCTCGGGGAGTGTCTTGAGTTCTTTGTTTGGTTGCCTGGGGTGGGGTATGCCCCTTCATTTATGTTTACTTCGGGGGTTCTCCTCCATCGGTCAATGTATTCTTACTTACCGAAAAGAAAGACTAGTTAGGTACCGTAGGTAGAGCATATTCCAACACTTCGGATAACCACTTGACATTGGCACCTTGGCCAGGTAGATCCGTCCCACTCTCCGGACCTCACCTCTGCTTTTTTGGAGTACGGGATGACTCGGATGGGCAGATAAAACAGAACCTGTCAGTTACGCCTTTAGGGGCCGCCACGTATAGCTTTAGTTTATGCTGTAGCATCGGTTATTGCTCTGGTTACGAATGACCCAATCTATCTATGGCAACCACCCCTACTTTTAGTAGATGGAGATGCGCACCTAGGAAAGCGCGGAATAGACCTACGTGTCGGCCAGTGCCGGGGCAGAGATAGGGACCATGAAAGCATGGGATTCAATCGAACCTTTTCGGACAATTCCTAACGCAGAAGAGGGATGCTAATAAGCTGACAGCTCAGGCATGGCTTCAATAGCGAAAGAAGTTCTTTCTGATTTGAATCAAGAAAGACAATGAATTTACGAGATCTTGATCCGTTCAGTGCCTTCACTTGTGAACAACAGGGACCCATTCTGTTGATTGCTTCTCTGCCCCAGCTCTAACAAACTGGTTTTTCTTTCTCACAGAATTAGGGAAATCATTAGATTCTTCTTCCTTCTTTCGGTAACATATACCGAGATAGGCTGGGAAATCCCCCTTCGATAGACAGGTGGCAACTTGACCTCTAAGTAAGGACAGGAACGCCCGTGCCCAATCAAACACCACAATCATGAAAAGCACCTGAACCGAGACCTAAAGCTGAACCGCTGAAGGAACCTCTTTCCGTTGTTAAAGCAAGTACGCTTTTCAAGCTTTTTCCTTACTCTTACTAAAGCAGGCACACGCAAAACTCTCTATTTGGCTTTTCACTGAAACCAATACGTCTAAACATAAGGTAGGTGCTTTCACGACTCACTAAACGGGGGATCAAAATCTTTGCGCAGTAGAGGCGGAGGACGAAGCGAATGTAGAGGACACAGCATATCCAGGGAAGGAAGATGGACTGGACTCACTCTCATTCATGGCATGGGCAAAAGCAGCCCTAATGACTTTCAGTGAAGATATGCTTATACGGCGAAGTCAGTCACAAAGTCTATGTTCGTATGCTTTCACTCTAAGCCGACCATCCAAAAAGGATGTGCACAATTGATCATTGACCGCAGTCTTCTCTTTTCTCTCCCAATGTGGGGAACTTTTTTCGGTTTTTTTCTCTTCAGCACAGCACTCAATGGTGATGCATGGCGTCATTACTGAATCCTTTCATTGACCTTTCTTTTCTATAACGAAAAAAGCCCTCCTCTCGGTGATGTGGGTGAGAAACCCAAATCAGAAAAGCTCAGCAAGCCAATGGCTCAACGGTTCTCACCACCCTCCTCTGGCGCAAACACCGTTTGCTGCGCTGCGCTCATCACGAGAAGCCGGGGAACTCTCTTGGGTGGACTTCAAGCGCGATGATAGTCAGTCTGAAGTTTTCTACTATGCCATCTTTATTAGTTCAAAGACCGGGCTTGGGGGTTGGTCTCAGTGGTCAATGAAAATGTACTAGTGTGCTGTCTTAACATGCAGAAATTTTATTAGACTGCTAGCTTTACCAGCGGTAGGAGGGTGAAAAGACGGTGCATGAGCGAAGTAGGATCCTCTTTTTTTGTATCCCATCGACGATATTCTTTGGTTTTGGTACATAACAATTTGCATAAGCAAAGTCGAATATTTGTTACAAATCTAGATCCTGCACTCTCATCTCTAGTCTCTAGCTATCATCTTAGTATATTAGTCAAGCTATATCTTGTACTTTCTTGGGCCTAACTAAGAAAAGAGAACAAGAAAAGCAAAAGCAAATACGACTTTCAGCCAGGCTGCTTCATTCAAGTCTAGGACTTAGGCAAGACTTATAAATCGAGCAGTTATAAAGCAGTTTAATCGCATTTATCGTCTCTCACTTAGCTCTGATCTGGTGTCGTCGCTCACAGTCCAAGAAGAGTAGTCCTTTCATTGGCTAGCGGGATTACGCTTAATGGGATAGACCGATCATCGCTTCCTTCCTCTACTAGTTCTGGAGTCAAGCCAGCAAAGAAGTAGACTCCTTCCTTTTTCACTGGCTAGCATCATAGGGATATTCGACGTTTAATGAGATAGTCTAGTTCTAGACTAAAGCTAGCAAAAAACAAGACTGAGGTCGATAGGGGCATTACTAGTAATTGCTAAGGTGCTTTATTAAGTATTTTCCACGCTCCTCTCCAGTCTCTTTCCAGCCTTTGTGATTTCATATACTATTCCCGTATGCCATATCTCTTATTCAATCTTGCTATACGTCCAAGCTCGGTAGTTGGAAGCAGAACTGAGACTGGATGTGACTGAAGGAAAAGGGAGATAGGTGTGATAGGAGGGCACGGTTAAACAGGTAAGCGAAGGCTCTCTCTCTCGCTCTGTGGTCTTGTGTGAACTCCTTTCCGCCCATTATTGATCTTCACTCTAAGTGAGCAGGTCAAAGCAGTTGAGGTGATAGCAATAGTAAGCAGGGAAGCAGAAGCAAAAGGTCTTCAAAGAACTTTTGTGTAATAAAGCTTCTTGGTCTCATTTCATTGGTCTCTAAGGCAAAGTCTCGCTTAATCGTTCATCGATCTTTTTCTGTAAGGCCTCGGGCCCCACGAATTCCGATTTCTGTTTTTGTTTGTATTAAAGTGTTGGTAGCTTCTAGCCTCGAGCTGGAAAGTCTCATCGGCGGGGGTACTATAGATATATCATAACTCTCTAATTGAGACTCAATCTATACAATCAATCAATCAGTATGTGCAATATACCGGTCTTTGCGATATGCTCTTTCAAATAGATCACAGATCTTCCCGCTTAGCTGCACTGCTCTCTGAGCTCTTTTGTCCGCTATCGCTTCCTCTAGTACTAGCTCTGATCTCTCTTCAGCAGTTGCAGTACGATTCTTTAATTCATCTCCTGCCCTTTATAGTCGTAATCGCTAGAAACTCTATATCATTGGCAATTGGCATTGGCGTAATCTTTTTTCTCCTGTCGGAAGGGGGTCCTGTCGAAAGCAAGAAAAGGCATTGCAAATGGCGTGCCCTTACTCTAATTCTAAATAAAGCTCTTTTGCGCTCTTGGTCAGGCCTGTAACAAGTATCTAAAAAATCTTTTCTTTTCGGCCTATGGTTCGGTCAAAGCAATGACTTGAGTGAGTAAGGAAGTAGGACCTTTTTACCCCGGCTGTGAGTTATTACTGACCCCTCTCTGTCTCTCCCCCGCGCTGTGAATGAAGTGAGTAATTCGTTGGTGCTTGCCCTTCAGTAAGTAGTTCGGATGGCTGGATACATGCTACGCTCTGCCACGCTTGCCTGACCGCGAGAAGCCTTAGGGTAAAATAATCTTGAACAGCAATTTGAGAGCATCTTTGGAATTGAAAGAAGGGGCTAACCTGACTTTCACTTTCATAAAAAGAGAAAACTGGACTTGCACTTTAAGAAATGGAATTGCGATGAGCCAGAAGTTAGAATCTCGCCTAACCACCTGTCTCCGTCTCCCGTAGTTCCCCCCAGAAACATCCGTTTGCCTACTTCTACTCTGGCCGGGGGTAACAGTCTTTTTGAGAACCAAGTGGCCCTTGAGGAAGACCTTCAGAAAACCCCTCTAACTCGGGGAAAGGAATTCAAGCCCATAAAATGAGTCAAGTCTATGATAGGTACCAATAGTCTTTATGGCGCTCTTACCCCTTATGCAAAGCACCAATGACTTCGGTCTTCTGAAAGGGGCTTAGGGCATATCATCAAAGAAAGAATCCCGAGGAAGGGGGTGAAGCTGAGGTTAGAAACGGTTTCTCCCGCTGTTGCTAGTTCTTCCGTTGTTGGTAGTTCCTCAGGTCGGGTTGTTTATTTTTCAGAGCTTTTTCAATTCTTTCAGAACCTTTCGTATGCGCCTATTGGAAGATTTGGGCTACCTCCTCTCTTTCCGATCTCATTCAGATAATAAGCCAGTCCGGTTTATTAGATAGTGAGTGGGTAAGAGAGGTGCTTGGTCTGTCTCCGAATGTGGGCCTAGAAGCATTAGCCGAGTCTCTGAATATTCCCGAGGGTTCTCAGGATAAAGACAGCCTTAAGGTGCTAACGGAGCTTCCACGGTCTCAGTCCATGAAGGTGCTTGCTTTATTGGTTGGCAGCTTGGTTATAGTCGTTATGAAGAATGAAGGAGCGACGAAGGAGCTCACTTCCACGACATGGGAAAGGATCATGGGATGAGGAAAAGAAAGAAAAGGTGCAAGGTGAGGAGATATCGAGAGGTAGAATAGGTGAAATGAGTTCAAAGGAATTAGTTAAGACACGCTTCTTTAGCACAGGCCACGGAGTGAAGTTGGAAGGTTCAATGAACTACGCGAAGGGGAAATCTTGGGCGCTATTGTTGTCTATATACAAGTGGCGTAGGCGAAGCTGTGGCGACTCGTGGAGTAGACAGCGAGCTCCGCTTGAACAGAAAGCAGCAAGCTGCAAGCACTACTCCAAAAGCAGTGAGCTCCGCAACAAAAGCGAAGCGAGCCGCGGTAGCCTATTAAGTTTTTCAGCTGCATCGTACCGTACTATGGGAGGGGTCCGTACCTCCTTTAGATAGAGCCCCCCTGCTCCTAATGTAGAGCTAGAACTACTGCTACCGTGGAATCCGCGGTCACACATAAGTATCTCGCCTTCCAAAAAAAGCGGCTGCTAATTAGCACTAATGCTAATGGGGACCATCGATCAAGAAGGACTTCGGAGACTGCAATCGAATTGATCAAAAAAGAGAAATAGGGCCAACTCTTCTAGTTGCGCCTCTAACCTTACTACGCTACCCTGATAAAAGGTCGAATTCAGCAGGACTGCAGGCACGAAATGCCGATCAAATCCGTTAAAGGAAGCCTAATCAAAGCGGGCAAACAAGAAGATCTGACTGAGTTGATGATGGACCGGATCTCGAAAGGCGAGAGGCTTTCATAAAGACGTATGAGAAACGGAGGGTCGAGAGAGGCTTATTGCACGATCCACCCAACCGCTAATAAATGCTGCATAAGATAAGAGAGTGGGAGGCCGGCCCCCGCCCATCTGGAGGTGCACACCCATTTATGAACATATACAAAGGGCTAAAGAGAGAAGTCCATGGAGAACTACCAAATCCAATGACTTTGATTTGTTCGTACCATTCTGTCATCGATCACTGCTGGGTCGGTTGGTGAGTCACCCAAAAAAAGCATCGAGAAAGGTCAAGCATATATGTTTTATGAAATGATCAGCGGTTTCATTTATGCTATGCCCTGCATCGTGTTCGTCTGTGTTTATTGAGCTTTCAGCGCCATGCGCTTTGCTTCGCTTTATAAAAGAGAGAGAGCCTTGTCTTGAGAGTGAAAAGAAAGGGCAAGCGATAGAAAGGATAGTCCCTCGCGCGTTCGCGAGAACTACTAGAAAATGGTGAGATCATTAGATCATTAGTGAAAGAAGGACCAACGACGATCCTATCCTAAAGGAGAAGAAGGAGTAGGAGGAGTCAGTTTTC